AATCGGGTGCGGAAGAGACTAGAGGTAACTCAAAGCCCTATCCGTACCCGATCTCGGTCTCGGATGACGCGGTCAGAAGATTCGGAGGGTGAGCAGCCACCGGTTCTCACCCCCAACACTAGTACGGTCAGCACGACAACCTCGGAATCAGTCATACTTTTTTGGACTAGGTTAGAGAAGATAATGGGAAGACTAATCTAAGAAGTAGAAACCATATCCACCGGCATGTCTGCAATGCGTTCGGCATTCCTCCAATCCCAAGTAGCTCCTTCGTTTTCCTACAATCCTCCGAACATTAGTTCTCCCATATCCGCCTTCATAAATCCACATCAGTCCCCCTCCCAACAATTCATTCTCAAAATCCATATGCCAGTCCCAATACCTATATTAGGTGGATCATGATGCAGAAACTGAGGCCCGAAATGTTCATATTTCTTTGGCCCCTCTTTCGAAATACGCTACTCCATGAGCCCCGTAAGGAAAGGAGTACTTTGTCATTCCTCGATTCTCGGCACCATCGGGTCTGCTTCTTCCCAAACATCATCGTTATCTCAGCTCTCGCCATTTCAACCCATATCTAATGTAGCCCACAGCTCGCCCCAAACCCTACCCAGCTTTCCAGGCCATCCAATCTCCGTCATTCCACTTTAGCTCACCTCCAACCACCTCGCCCCTATAGCTTATGGGCAAATCCCATTCCCCCAGCGGGGATGAACGAGTATGCGGATAAATGAAAGTTGAGGATTTTTGGAAGAAAACGCAAGGCATTGGCGGTTTTTCCACCAAATTCTGGGATTTTTCCCTTTATCCTGATTCACACCCGGTGAAAAGGAATTCGAAAAAGACAACGGAAAAGGTTGTCCCATCTCTCATCAACAAGCCTATTGTGCCGATGTCTGCCCTTTAGAGAAAGACGAAGGGGCTGTCATCCGATTGTTCCAGAAGAGTCTTACGGGCCCTGCACTGAAATGGTTTACGTCACTAGATCATTCTAAGTTAGCCTCGTTTGAGCAATTATCTCAAATGTTCATCGATCAGTACTCCTACAACTTAGATGTCAAACCAAAAAGATCTGATCTCGAGGCTCTAAGTCAGAAAGGTGATGAAAGTTTCAGTGCCTACGTAGGCAGGTGGAGGGCTGTCGCTGCCCAAATGCGAAAAAAACTCTTTGAAGAAGACTCCATCAACTAGTTAGAAGAAGGCTCTTTGGCTCATTCTTCGATTGCTGGCTATCTGATGTCACAGACCCAGACCACATTCCAAAGCAGCACCTTTCCCCTTTTCAAAATTATCATAATAATAAGGTAAGCTTTCAAGCCCCTTGACTTTCGAAACGATTAGTAAAGCCCTGGAGCGCCCTTTGTATATAAAGGTAAGGCCTTAGTTTTCCCTATCAACCTAATAGGGTGCGGTGCTTTCTGTTTTTTGTTTGTGTGTGCAGTAAGGAGATGTTTGGGATAAAAGCCCCGTCTCCCTTCTAAAACGTCGAGAAAGCTCTGCGAGCTTCCCCTTTGCTCTATAGAAATGGATGGAAATGCCCGCCCGTTCTTCCAAACGCGTCTTGGTCTTGGAGCAAGAACCTCCGCCCGCGGGCGGGCTTCCCTACTATTGGATCGTGAACCGATGCCGTATAGAAGACTCTAACCACTGAGTTAAGTAGGTCAATGAGAGTTCCTATTCGATTCATTTCTTTTTTCTTCAATTGAGAATAGCTATGCTATTCCATGACTCCCACTAGGTGTAAAGTGACTGGGTTCCAAACCTCACCCTTGATAAAAAGATATTGAAGCAGCTTCATTTCTTTCTGTCTTTCTGTTACGCGACAGCATCACGGTTGTTACAGTCGGCGCTCTGCGTTCATGATACTGGGGTGGGCTTCCTTGATATTAAGGTGGCAAAGCGGTCGGGAATTGGCTGAGGAAGAGGAAGAACCTGAACTTTGATTATCTCTAGCTGTTGGAACAGGGGCGGTTGAAGAAAGTCGTCTGGAGATTCGAACGCCCGCCCTGATCAATGCGAAATTGATCGAGATGGGAGTAAGCGGGCTTAGGTTAAAAACCTTTTGAATTTCTTTCATTTTATAGAAAGAAGTTCTGCACTTCTATAACCTTTCTAGTGAAGTTCACTCCTTCGGTATTGAAACAACTCTGATTTTAGCAGCAGAAATTTCCTTCTTCTTTACTGCTACAGCGGAAACCTTCCAATCAGAAGAAACTTCCTCTTTGGCTTTGAAGCTATAGAAACAAAAAGGCTACTTACTAGCTTTTCGATAGGAGTTTGTGCGTGGGCCCAAGCTCTATAGGAAAGAAAATTGCATAGGCATCGCAGCGGCTACTCTTTTGCGCTAGGAGTTATGTTATTGTCGTTTAGTTTAGCTTTCATTTAGGAGTGAAAAGGAACATCTTTATGAGATGAACGTAATCGATAGATCGACTTTCTTTGGTTAGGACAAATTCAATAGCTTGCTTTAGGGTCCTTCACATAATCTCTTACCGTGCCC